AAGCATGGGATACCATTCCATTTGCGCAAGTAATAAGGGGTTCCATGTTAATAACTCAATCTATTCTTAGAAAATATATTATATTGCCTTCATTGATAATAGCCAAAAATATTGGACGTATTTTATTATTTCAATTTCCTGAATGGTTTGAGGATATACAGGAATGGAATCGAGAAATGCATGTTAAATGTACCTATAATGGTGTCCAATTATCGGAAACAGAATTTCCGAAAAATTGGTTGACAGATGGTATTCAGATAAAAATCCTATTTCCTTTCCGTCTGAAACCTTGGCACAAATCTAAACTACGATCCTCTGATAGAAATCTAATGAAAAAGAAAAGACAAAAAGATGATTTTTGTTTTTTAACAGTTTGGGGAATGGAAACTGAACTTCCTTTTGGTTCTCCCAGAAAACGATATTCCTTTTTTGAGCCCGTTTTTAAGGAACTAGAAATAAAAATTGGAAAATTAAAAAGGGCGTATTTATTAGTTTCAAAAGAAATAAAAAAATGGGTTATCGAAAGTTTTTTATTTCTAAAAAGAATACTAAAAGGATTTTCCAAATTAAACCCAATTCTATTATTTAGCTTAAGAAAAGTATCTGAATCGAATGAAATGAAAATTAAAAAGGAAAAAGATTCTAGAATCAGCAATCAAAAAATTCATGAATCGTTTAGTCTAATTCAATCTCCAAATTGGACAAATTCTTTACTCACAGAAAAAAAAAAGACGGATCTGACTGATAGAACAAGCACAATCCAAAATCAAATAGAAAAAATTACAAAAGAAAAAAAAAAAATAACCCCATCGGACGTATATATTAGTCCTACTGAAAGAAGTTATAATGATAAAAGGTTCGAATCACCAACAAATATTTGGCAAATATTAAAAAGAAGAAATGTCCGATTAATCTCTCAATTCGATTGTTTTATAAAAATTTTCGTTGAAAGAATATACATAGATATATTTTTATCTATTATTAATATTCCCAGACGCAATACACAACTTTTTCTTGAATCGATAAAAAAAATTACATATAAACCCATTAATGAAGCAAATCAAGAAAGGCTTAATATAAAAAATCAAAATACAATTCACTTTATTTCAACTATTTCAACCCTAAAGAGGTCAATTAAGAGTATTAGAAATACGACAAAGTCACATAGTTTTTGTGACTTATCCTATTTGTCACAAGCATATGTATTTTACAAATTATCACAAACCCAAGGTAGTAACTTCTCTAAATTAAGATCTGTTTTTCAATATCACGGAATGCCTTTTTTTATTAAGACTGAAACAAAGGATTCTGTTGAAACACAAGGAATAATTCATTCTAAATTAAGTCATAAGAAACTTCCCAATTATGAAATGAATGAATGGAAAAACTGGTTAAAGGGACATTATCAATACAATTTATCTCGAATTAGATGGTCTGAATTAATACCACAAAAGTGGAGAAATAGAGTTAATCTACGTCGTAAAAATCAAAATTTCAAATGGGATTCATATGAAAAAATTCAGTCCAAAAAAGAAAATGATTCTGAAGTATATTACTTATTGAATCAAAAAGAGAATTTTCAAAAAAATTCTCGATATGATCTTTTATCATATAAATCTATTAATTTGAATTATGAAAATAAAAAGAAGAGAGACTCATCTATTTATAGATCGAGCTTTCAAGTACAAGTAAATAAAAACAAAGAGATTTCTTATAATTCCAATACACAGAAAGAGAATTTTTTTGATATAGGGAGGAGTATCCCTATTAATAATTATGGCGATATTAGATATATGGAAAAAAATCCCGATAGAAAATATTTTGATTGGAAAATTCTCAATTTTGATCTTAGACAAAAAGTCACTATTGAGTCCTGCATCAAAATCAATACCAAGAGTAATCAAAATACTAAGATTGATGCTAAGAATTATAAAATAATTGATAAAATTGATAAAAACGACCTTGTCTATCTTACGCTTCCACAAAAGTTCAAAATCAATTCACCAAACCCCCCAAAAGCTTTTTTGGATTGGATGGGAATGAATGAAGAAATACTAAATCGTCCCATCTCGACTCTGGGGCTTTGGTTCTTCCCAGAATTTGTGCTACTTTATAATCTATATAAAATCAAACCATGGGTTATACAAAGTAAAGTACTTCTTTTAAATTTGAATCTAAATGAAAATGCTGTTAGTGAAAAGAAAAACATCGAAGGAAACCAAAAAGGGGAATGTGTTTCAAATAAAAAAATAACGAATCAAAATCAAAATCAAAAAGAAAAAGAACCTGTCGAAAGCAAAAGAGATCTTAGATCAAATGTACAAAAACAAGGGAATCCTGGATCTGTTCCTTCAACAAAACACGAAAAAGATATTGAAGATCCTTATGCAAGATCGAAGAGAAAGGGGGATAAAAAATACAAAAGTAATACAGGAGCAGAACTCAAATTCTTCCTAAAACGTTATTTACTTTTTCAATTGAGATGGGACGATGCTTTGAA